TTTTTTTACTACCCGGAGCTTCGATACATTTCGAAATCGAGAGATGTCTACCGGGGGAGGTTCTATCAGACAACAATTAGCCAATCTAGATTTACGAATGATTATAGATTATTCATTGGTAGAATGGAAAGAATTGGAGGAAGAGGAATCCACAGGGAATGAATGGGAAGATCGAAAAGTTGGAAGAAGAAAAGATTTTTTGCTTAGACGCATGGAATTGGCTAAGCATTTTATTCGAACAAATATAGAACCAAAATGGATGGTTTTGTGTCTATTACCAGTTCTTCCTCCTGAGTTGAGACCAATCTATCATATAGATGAGGATAAACTAGTGACCTCGGATATTAATGAAATCTATAGAAGAATTATCTATCGGAATAATACTCTTACAGATCTATTAACAACAAGTATAGCTACACCAGAAGAATTAATAATATCTCAGGAAAAATTACTACAAGAAGCCGTGGATGCACTTCTTGATAATGGAATCTGCGGACAACCAATGAGGGATGATCATAATAGAATTTACAAGTCGCTTTCAGATGTAATTGAAGGCAAAGAAGGAAGAGTTCGCGAGACTCTGCTTGGTAAACGAGTCGATTATTCAGGGCGGTCAGTGATTGTGGTGGGCCCTTCACTTTCATTACATCGATGTGGATTGCCTCGCGAAATTGCAATAGAACTTTTCCAGGCATTTGTAATTCGTGACCTAATTAGAAAACATCTTGCTTCGAACATAGGAGTTGCTAAGAGTCAAATTCGGAAAAAAAAACCTATTGTATGGGAAATACTTCAGGAAATTCTGGATGACCATCCTGTATTGCTGAATAGAGCGCCTACTCTGCATAGATTAGGCATACAGGCATTCCTCCCCGTTTTAGTGGAAGGGCGTGCTATTTGTTTACATCCATTAGTTTGTAAGGGCTTCAATGCAGACTTTGACGGGGATCAAATGGCTGTTCATGTGCCTTTATCTTTAGAGGCTCAAGCAGAGGCACGTTTACTTATGTTTTCTCATATGAATCTTTTGTCTCCAACTATTGGAGATCCCATTTCTGCACCAACCCAAGATATGCTTAGTGGACTCTATGTCTTAACGAGTGGAAATCGTCGGGGTATTTGTGTAAATAGGTATAATCCATGTAATCGTAGAAACTATCAAAATGAAGATAATAACTATAAGTATACAAAAAAAAAAGAACCCTTTTTTTGTAATGCCTATGATGCAATTGGAGCTTATCGGCAAAAACGAATCAATTTAGGTAGTCCTTTGTGGCTGCGGTGGCGACTAGATCAACGTGTTATTGCTACAAGAGAAGCTCCTATCGAAATTCACTATGAATCTTTGGGGACCTATTATGAGATTTATGGACACTATCTAATAGTAAGAAGTATAAAAAAAGAAATTCTTTATATATATATTCGAACCACTCTTGGTCATATTTCTCTTTATCGAGAAATAGAAGAAGCCATACAGGGGTTTTGGCAGGGCTGTTATAATTCTATGCTACCAGCGGGAATTCGAGTCTCGCCGGGTTAACTAGGACTAGAATTGCGGAATTTCTACGTGAATCAAGATCTAGAAAAGGAAGTTTTCCAATCACTGACTCAAACCCATTGTCAAATTCTACTCAGCGCAACGCAATATGGAGGTACTGATGGCAGAACGGCCCACTCAGGTCTTTCACAATAAAGTGATAGACGGAACTGCCATGAAACGACTTATTAGTCGATTTATTGATCACTATGGAATAGGATATACATCACATATCCTGGATCAAGTAAAGACTCTGGGTTTCCGACAAGCTACCGCCGCATCCATTTCATTAGGAATTGATGATCTTTTAACAATACCTTCTAAAAGATGGCTCGTTCAAGACGCTGAACAACAAAGTTTTATTTTGGAAAAACACCATCATTATGGGAATGTACACGCGGTAGAAAAATTACGTCAATCGATCGAGATATGGTATGCCACAAGTGAATATTTGCGACAAGAAATGATTCCTAATTTTCGGATGACCGATCCTTTTAATCCAGTCCATATAATGTCTTTTTCGGGAGCCAGAGGAAATGCATCTCAGGTACATCAATTAGTAGGTATGAGAGGATTAATGTCGGATCCCCAAGGACAAATGATTGATTTACCCATTCAAAGCAATTTACGCGAAGGACTCTCTTTAACAGAATATATTATTTCTTGCTACGGAGCCCGTAAAGGAGTTGTGGATACCGCTATCCGAACATCAGATGCAGGATATCTCACGCGCAGACTTGTTGAAGTAGTGCAACACATTGTTGTACGTCGAACAGATTGTGGCACCGTTCGAGGTATTTCTGTAAGTCCTCGAAATGGAATGATGGCGGATAGGATTTTTATCCAAACATTAATTGGCCGTGTATTAGCAGATGATATATATATAGGGTCACGATGCATTGCTACTAGAAATCAAGATATTGGGGTTGGACTTGTCAATAGATTCATAACTTTTAGAGCACAACCAATCTCTATTCGAACCCCCTTTACTTGTAGGAGTACATCTTGGATTTGTCAATTATGTTATGGCCGGAGTCCAGCTCATGACGACCTGGTCGAATTGGGAGAAGCTGTAGGTATTATTGCAGGTCAATCTATTGGAGAACCGGGCACTCAATTAACATTAAGAACTTTTCATACTGGCGGAGTATTCACAGGGGGTACTGCAGAACATGTGCGAGCCCCTTCTAATGGAAAAATAAAATTCAATGAGGATTTGGTTCATCCGACACGTACACGTCATGGACATCCTGCTTTTCTATGTTCTAGAGACTTGTATGTAACTATTGAGAGTGAAGATATTATACACAATGTGTGTATTCCGCCCAAAAGTTTTCTTTTAGTTCAAAACGATCAATATGTAGAATCAGAACAAGTCATTGCTGAGATTCGCGCGAGAACATCCACTTTGAATTTGAAAGAGAAGGTTCGAAAACATATTTATTCTGACTCAGAGGGCGAAATGCACTGGAATACCGATGTGTACCATGCACCTGAATTTACATATGGTAATATTCATCTCTTACCAAAAACAAGTCATTTATGGATATTATTAGGGGAGCCCTGGAGATCTAGTCTAGGCCCCTGTTCGATCCACAAGGATCAAGATCAAATGAGCGCTTATTCTCTTTCTGTTAAGCGAAGATATATTTCTAACCCCTCAGTAACTAATAATCAAGTGAGACACAAATTTTTTAGTTCGTATTTTTCTGGTAAAAATCAAAAAGGAGATAGGATTCCTGATTATTCAGAACTTAATCGAATGACCTGTACTGGTCGTTTTAATCTCAGATATCCGGGCATTCTCGAGGGGAATTCTGATTTATTGGCAAAGAGGCGAAGAAATAGAGTCATCATCCCACTCGACTCGATTCAAGAAGGCGAGAACCAACTAATACCTTCTTCAGGTATCTCAATTGAAATCCCCAGAAATAGTATTCTCCGTAGAAATAGTATTCTTGCTTATTTCGATGATCCTCGATATATAAGAAAGAGCTCGGGACTTACTAAATATGAGACTAGAGAACTGAATTCAATCGTCAACGAAGAGGATTTGATTGAGTATCGAGGGGTCAAGGTATTTTGGCCAAAATATCAAAAGGAAGTAAATCCATTTTTTTTTATTCCCGTGGAAGTCCACATTTTGGCCGAATCTTCTTCCATAATGGTACGGCACAATAGTCTTATTGGGGTAGATACACAAATCACTTTAAATAGAAGAAGTCGGGTAGGCGGATTGGTCCGAGTGAAGAAAAAAGCAGAAAAAATTAAACTGATAATCTTTTCTGGAGATATCCATTTTCCTGGAAAGACAAATAAGGCATTCCGATTGATACCACCAGGAGGGGGAAAACAAAATTCCAAAGAATACAAAAAATTGAAAAATTGGCTCTATATCCAACGAATGAAACTTTCCAGGTATGAAAAAAAGTATTTTGTTTTGGTTCAACCCGTAGTCCCATATAAAAAAACGGATGGTATAAATTTAGGAAGACTTTTCCCGGCGGATCTCTTGCAGGAAAGTGATAATCTACAACTTCGAGTTGTCAATTATATCCTTTATTACGACCCAATTCTTGAAATTTGGGACACAAGTATTCAATTAGTTCGGACTTGTTTAGTGTTGAATTGGGACCAAGACAAAAAGATCGAAAAGGCCTGTGCTTCCTTTGTTGAAATAAGGACAAATGGTTTGATTAGAGATTTTATAAGAATCGACTTAGCGAAGTCACCTATTTCATATACCGGAAAAAGGAACGATCTGCCGGGTTCAGGATTGATCTCTGAGAATGGATCAGATCGCGCTAATGTCAATCCGTTTTCTTCCATTTATTCCTATTCCAAGGCAGTGATTCAAGAATCCCTTAATCCAAATCAAGGAACTATTCATACATTGTTGAATCGAAATAAGGAATCTCAATCTTTTATAATTTTGTCATCATCCAATTGTTCTCGAATAGGCCCATTCAACGATGTAAAATCTACCAATGTGATAAAAGAATCAATCAAAAAGGACCCCCTAATTCCATTTAGGAATTCGTTGGGCCCCTTAGGAACAGGCTTTCCAATTTATAATTTCGATTTATTTTCCCATTTAATAACCCATAATCAGATCTTGGTAACTAACTACTTGCAACTTGACAATTTCAAACAGATTTTTCAAATACTTAAATATTATTTACTGGATGAAAATGGTAAAATTTATAATCCCTATTCATGCAGTAACATCATTTTGAATCCATTCAAATTGAATTGGTATTTTCTCCATTACAATTATTGTGAAGAGACATCTACAATCGTTAGTCTTGGGCAGTTTCTTTGTGAAAATGTATGTATAGCCAAAAAACATTTAAAATCAGGTCAAGTTCTAATTCTTCAAGTTGACTCTGTGGTAATACGATCAGCTAAGCCTTATTTGGCTACTCCAGGAGCAACTGTTCATGGACATTATGGAGAAATCCTT